GACCCGGAAAAGAAGAACTAATAATCTTTGATGAACAGAATCAAAATCATTATTATTTCTATACAAGACGACACAAGAAAAGGGTAGAAAATCCTTTCTCTTGTGTCGAATAGAAAATTAGGAAGACTGGTAATCTCTCCAGAAGTATTTGTTCTTCCTTTCATTTGTCCCGTCCTTGCCTTGTATCCTTCCTTTTTTTTTTGTATGCCTATTGTCTAGTACTAGAAATGGGATACGGATACAAGTAATGAATTCCGGACATCTCGCAAAAAGAGTATAAACAAAGCAAGTAAAGGGATTTAAATAATTTTTTGATCATACATTACATAATTATATCGATCAACAAGAATTCCGCGCTTTTTACTAACTTGATGTTAAGTAATTTCTGGATCTAGAAATTCATTTCGTACAATTGAACCTTTTCAAACTGTTTCTTTTTAAGAACCAAAAAGATTTGTGCCAAAATAACAGATCCCAAGAAGAATAAAAGGCCTTGGACGCGTAATGGATCTTGAAGTACTATTTCCGCATCTCCCTGACCAAAACCTCCTACGTTTGGATTGCTTGTTAATGGTTGATCAAGCTTGATGGATTCCCCCTCTGAAACAAGAAGTTCTGGTCCTGGAGGTATAATATCAATTACTTGGTGTCCATCCGATGCATCAACTATGGTAATTTCATACCCCCCTTTTTCTTTACGTCCTATTCTGCTTACTATACCTGCAGATGTAGCATTATAAATAGTATTGTTACTCTTGCTCCCATCGGGATAAATCTGACCCCTTCCCCTGTTTCCACCTACATATATTGGATATTTTAAGAAGTGAACGTCTTTCTTCGAAGTGGGGTCGGGAGAAAGGATGGGAAAGATGAGTTCACTATATTTCTGACCTGGAACAGGACCTATCACAAGAATATTTCTTTTATTGGGACGATAACTCTGAAAAGAAAGATTTCCCATTTTTTCTTTCACTTCAGGAGAAATACGATCGGGGGGGGCTAGTTCGAATCCCTCGGGTAAAATAAGAACAGCCCCCACATTCAAAGATCCCTTTTTACCATTAGCAAGAACTTGTTTCAGTTGCATATCATAAGGAATTCGAACAACTGCTTCAAATACAGTATCAGGAAGTACAGCTTGCGGAACTTCAATATCCACAGGCTTATTAGCTAAATGACAATTGGCACATACAATTCGACCCGTTGCTTCTCGTGGATTTTCATAACCTTGCTGCGCAAAAACGGGATACGCATTTGAAATGGATGCTCGAGTTATTACATATATCATCATCGATACAGAAATAGATCGAGTTATCTGTTCCTTTACCCAAGAAAAAGTATTTCTATTTTGCATGGTACAATCATTGATCCCGGAATTTCTACAATAAATTAGATAGGTAGTTAGTATAGTTCCCTATCCACGAATTTGCCATTGTACGTAAATAACTCTACTGGACTATAGGACGAATACCTTGAAGTGAAGAGGTAGAAGTATAAAGAATAAGTAAAATGGAAAATGCTTTCTTTATACACGTTATACATGAAGAAAAATTCGGATTTGATTGATGATTGATATCAAGAGATCAAATAAGTTCTTCATTCATTCATTGAATGATAAATAACTACAAGCGAAGGAGATACGCGATTTAAAAAATGGAAAATCCAATATTTCACAATTGTATCTAGAATAACTGGAAAAGTGGAAACAAGACCAGATATAATTTGATCGTTATGAGCCAGTCCAAAATCGTTGTAGATCGAACCAATCATGAGTTCCCAACCATGGGTCGAGTGAAATCCGATCCATAAATCAGTAACTAAAAGAATTGAAAAAGCTTTTATTGTGTCACTTAAGTTATAGAGGAATTCCTGAACCCAAGAATTAAGAATGATAAGTTCTTCATTACCCAGAATAAAATAACCACTTAGAATAGCGAAACAGATTATATTTGTCGAGAAATGCAAAATTATATGGAGATGATATTCATTGTGTGTTTTGACGAATTGTATCGTTTCCTTGTGTATTCCTATAGGAAGCTTTTGTATATGTGTCTCCGGGTATTCCTCTATCATTTCATTCAACAAGAGGAGTTCCTCTAATTTTAAGAATTTTTCTAGAACATTTTTCTCTTGAATATCATTCAAAAAAGTTTCGGATTGCCTTGTATTCCACCAATTAGTAACCCAAGGTTCCAGACTTTTATTAAATGATAGAGAGACCCACCAGGGCAAAAATACTATGGATGCGAGATATGGGAGGGAAGTCAATGCTTTCTTTTTTTTCATTTTTTCTCTGTGAATTGTTAATGAACTACTTCATTCGTCAACTCTATCTGATCTGATATTTCTCTAAAGTACGAGTTATAAGTTATATAACAAGGTATCGAACCTATGGATCTATTCCCGTTTTTGTGTAATGATTTAGTCCTTGGGTCTAGAAGGAATATAGAATAAGGGTTCTAAAAAAATAAAGAAATAGAATTTTCGGATATCTCAATTGGGGAAATTAGAACGAATTTCATCTTCATTTGTTCCTTTCGATAAACACTCGAAAACCCACTTGAAGTAACGAATATTATTCGGATTTCAAGACGAAAAATTCCCCCTGGGCTGTGGATCAATTAATTATTTCGAAATGTTGCACCCGTCTAATCACAGCGCAGGAATAAGGTATTAATTCAAATAAAAATCTGGGACCTAAAAAGACGAATTCTTTATTTACGCAATACATGTTAAGTTCGGATATTTGACGAATCCATACTTAAATTAAACTTTTAATTAGTATAAAAAAAGAATTGACCCCATACGCATACAAATATAGTTATAGTTTTAGTATAGAAAAAAACTCCTTCTTGTCATAGCTTATTATAGTTGTTCCATATATATATACCTTATCCTACTTTTTTTGTTTTATTCTATGTGGATCGCTGCGCCAACGGAACGCGAAAATAGAATCTAACATGTTTTTTTCTAGAATGAACATTTTGAAGAAACTTCAGTTCTATTAAATTGAAATGAAATTTGCAAGTTTCTTCCCTCATGCTGAGAAAACATTAATTCTTCATTTCAAAATACTTCAATTGGTACTCGCAAGAAATAGGCGGATTCTGCAGCTTTTTGTTCAATTTCTCGTGGAGTAAAATTCTCATCAGTACGAGTCAAGGGAATGGTTCCTTGGCCTCTGATTTCCATATAAAGAACACGACGAGGAAAAATACCTTCTTTAACCTCCATTCTGATTGATTGGATATCTTTCAGAAAGAAGCGAAGGAAGATTCGACGATTTTTTCCAGGGAATCCCCAACGAAAAATACACATTATTCCCTCTTTTCTATCGAATTGGTCATAACCACTACCCACATTCCATGAAATTGTACACCACAAATAGGAACTAATGAATAGACCCGCGATCCCATAAAAAGACATCACAATCCCTTGTGGAAAAAAAATGATTTGCTTAGATGGAAATCCTGAGATCAGATTCCTACCAAGATAACTGGAAGTTCCAACCACTAAAAATCCTAGTGAACCTAAAAAAAGGATACAGGCCCAGAAAAAATTACTTGTTTTTCGAGACCCTGTTATTAGTTCTATCCATATATGTTCTGATCGCCAGTTCATACTATATTTGCATTCGATTGGAATTGAGAGAATAACCAAAATGAATTTTACTTTTCTTGATGCCGAAGTAACTTTCATCAACTAGTACTATTCTGATATGAACCATTGGTTAGATACATTGACTTTCTATTATAAATTAGAAAAATATTCGCGGATCATTTTTAACCGACTATACCCGCATATACATGCATTCATTTATGCAGATATAATGTATCCGCATGTATAAGAGTTTTTTCGTTTGTGTTCGGAAAGAGTCACATATCCTACCATATTACACTAAATAAATAGCTGTATTATGATCCAGTGTTGAAAAAAATTGATTCAATTTTGTCCCGTCGGATTCGGATCTAAACAATCTTATTTTTTTGGACATGAAGAAATAAAGAAGCCATTGCAATTGCCGGAAATACTAGGCCTACTAAAGGAACAAAAATAGAGGGTAAGTTAAGATCTGTCATGGAATGGGTACCTCGATTTAATATTTTATTTTTACCTATTATAAAGATCTTTTATGATAAGTATATCTATTATAAAAAATAGTAAGTAATAAATAATATTAAGTAGTTAATAAGTGCAAGGAATGGTGAATTAAGTGTACCCTTTTCTCTTTCTACACGAATATGTATGATGATACGCTTGAAGAAATTTTCTTATTATTCTCCTATCCCCATATTCTTTCTATCTTTCGAATAAGGAGTTTCTTATTAATATGAAATATTTCATTCTTTATATAAATAATATAAATTTCATTTTAAATGAATTATTTTTAAATTATTAGGTGCGCGAAACTAATTCAATCCAACAAATGGAGATTCCTAGAAAAAAAAGGGAGTTCTTGGTAGATAGAGAAATCAACTTCTATTTTATATTTTCTTTCGATATATTTTTTTTATTCAAGGGAAAGAAACCGTGAAGTTGAAATAACTCACTCAGAACACCTTTTAAAGGATTACGTGGTACGATTAGGTCGAATAAGCCCTTTTGGAATGAATACTCAGCCGCTTGTGAACCCTCGGGTACTGTTTTATTCAATGTTTGTTCAATTACTCTTTTACCCGCAAATGCAATACAGGCGTTGGGTTCAGCAATAATAACATCTCCCAACATACCAAAACTGGCTGTTACTCCACCGGTTGTAGGAGATGTAAGGATTGATACATAGAATAACTTTTTATTTGATTGATAATTAGATGAAGCAGAAGATATTTTAGCCATTTGCATCAAGCTCAAACTTCCTTCTTGCATACGTGCTCCTCCAGAAGCACACACAATAATGACAGGTAGAGATCGATTAGTAGCATATTCAATTAAACGGGTGATTTTCTCGCCTACTACAGATCCCATACTACCCCCCATGAACTGAAAATCCATAACCCCAA